CTTTATTGTATTCCTTTTTTATTAGAATGTTTTTGAATAATTTAATCTATTGACTCATTCATAGTTTCTTTCGTTCCTAACATAATATTCACTATTATATCAAGATTTTGAATATGAAGTAACAAGAAAGGAGGAATCCATAGATTTTATGAATAATCTAATACGTATGGATTTATACATATGAAACATCCTGCAAAAAATCTTCTTTTTAGACTCAACTATTTAGACTAAATTAAAACAAATAAGAAATAGAAATCTTTTTTACTTTTACTTTCCTTTTTCCTGTCCTTGCCTTGTATTCTATTCCTTTGTATTTGTATACTGATTTTCTATCATTAGGAATGGTATAGAAAGTAATAAGTTTTAGACATCCCGCAAAATAAAAAGAGTAAAAGAGTCTAAAAAAAACAAAGAAAAGACTTATAGAATTTTTTGAATCATATAATCATATATTAAGTCTATCAATCAACAAAAATTTGTCACTTTTACCAACTTTATTTTAAGGAATTTCTAGATCTAGAAATTCATTTCGTACAACTGAACCTTTTCAAACTGTTTCTTTTTCAGAACCAAAAAGATTTGTGCCAAAATCACAGATGCCAAGAATAACAGAAGTCCTTGGACTCGTAATGGATCTTGAAGCACTATTTCTGTGTCTCCCTGACCAAAACCTCCTACATTTGGATTACTTGTTAATGGTTGATCAAGCTTGATGGATTCACCTTCTGAAACAAGAAGTTCTGGTCCTGGAGGTATAATATCAACCACTTGACGTCCTTCTGATGCATCAATTATGGTTATTTCATATCCCCCTTTTTCTTTACGTGCTATTCTGCTTACTATACCAGCAGATGTAGCATTATAAACTGTATTATTACTCTTGCTACCATCAGGATAAATCTGACCCCTTCCTCTATTCCCACCTACATATATGGGATATTTTAAGAAATGAACGTCTTTTTTCGTAGCAGGGTCGGGGGAAAGAATAGGAAAGACGATTTCACTATGTTTCTGACCGGGAACAGGACCTATAACAAGAATATTTCTTTTATTAGGACGATAAAACTGAAAAGAAAGATTGCCCATTTTTTCTTTCATTTCGGGAGAAATACGATCGAGTGGGGCTAATTCGAATCCCTCGGGTAAAATAAGAACAGCTCCTACATTCAAAGCCCCTTTTTTACCATTAGCAAGAACTTGTTTCAGTTGCATATCATAAGGAATTCGAACAACTGCTTCAAATACAGTATCAGGAAGTACAGCTTGCGGAACTTCAATATCCACGGGCTTATTAGCTAAATGGCAATTGGCACATACAATTCGACCAGTTGCTTCTCGTGGATTTTCATAAACCTGCTGCGCAAAAATGGGATATGCATTTGAAATAGATGCTCGAGTTATTACATATATCATGATCAATACATAAAAGGATCGAATCATCTGTTTTTTTACCCAAGAAAAAGTCTTTCTATTTTGCATGGTCCAATCATTAATCCCCGGAATTTCTACAATAAATTTGATAGGTAGCTAGTAGAATTCCCTATCCACAAGTTTGCCATTGTATTTATTATACTGAAAGAATTGTACTAATGGAATATAGTATGAATACCTTGAATTGAAAAGGTAGAAGTATAAAGAATAAGTAAGATGAAAAAGAATTTCTTTATACACAAAGAAAGGTTCTGATTTTATTGATATCAAAAGATCTAATGAATTATTCATTCATTGAATGATAAATTACTACAAGCGAAGGAGATACACGATTTAAAAAATGGAAGATCCAATATTTCACAATTGTATCTAGAATCACTGGAAAAGTGGAAACAAGACCAGATATAATCTGATCATTCTGAGCCAATCCAAAATCATTGTAGATTGAACCAATCATTAGTTCCCAACCATGGGTCGAGTGAAATCCGATCCATAAATCAGTAACTAAAAGAATCGAAAAAGCTTTGATTGTATCACTTAAGTTATAGAGAAATTCCTGAATCCAAGAATTTAAAATGAAAAGTTCTTCATTACCCAGAAAAAAATAACCACTTAGAATAACGAAACAGATTATATTTGTAAAGAAATGCAAAATGATATGGAAATGAGATTCATTTTGTCTTTGGACCAATTGTATTATTTCCTTGTGCATTCCTATATGAAGCCTTTGCATATGTGTCTCCGAGTGCTCCTTTATCATCTCGTCCAACAGGAATAGTTCTTCTAATTCCATAAATTTTTCTAGAACATTTTTCTCTTGAATATCATTCAAAGGGATTTCGGATTGCCTAGTATTCCACCAATTAATAACCCAAGTTTCTAGACATTTATTAAATGAGAGAGAAATCCACCAGGGCAAAAAGATTATAGACACAAGGGAAGCCAATGCTTTCTTTTTTTTCATTCTGTATTCGTGATGTGAATTGTTAATGAACCTGTTTCATTAGTCGATTCTTTCTATGAAGTACAAATTAGATAAATTATATAACAAGAGCCTATAACTCTAACAAGAATAAGGTATCAAATTTGCTCTTTTTGTTTTTGTGTAAGAATTGATTCTTTGGATCTAGAATAGAACATACAAGAAAAGCTCTTTTCGAATGAAAAAAAAAAAAGTAAATATTCTTTCCCTATTCCAGAGATCACAATTAGGAAAATTGTAACCGATTTCCCTTTCATTTATTCCTTTCAATGAAGACTCGAAAACCCATTTGAACTAACAATATAGAATTTGGATTTAAAGACGAGCCCTACCGGATTCTTTAATTCTTTTCTTTCCATTTCGAATTTTAAAGATTTCACTGTCTAATCGCAACGCAGGGATAGGGTATCAATTCAAAGGCCTAAAAAGAAAGATAAATTCTGTTTTACGAAAACAAAAGACATGTTAGGGTATTTGATGAATCTATACTTATTTACTTATTATACCTCTTACTAGTCTAAAGAGTGAAGCCAGACGCCATGTGTATGCGTATACAAAATAGTTATTGTTCCATATACGTCTTCACACTTTTGAGATGTATTAAGTTCCTTCTCTCATGCTGATTCAGTTCATTTCAAAATACTTCAATGGGTACGCGCAAGAAATAGGCCAATTCGGCAGCTTTTTGTTCAATTTCTCGTGGAGTCAAATCCTCATCAGTACGGGTCAAGGGAATGGCTCCTTGACCCTTGATTTCCATATAAAGGACACGACGAGGAAAAAGACCCTCTCTCACCTCCATTCTGATTGATTGGATATCTTTTAGAAAGAAACGAAGGAAGATGCGACGATTTCTTCCAGGAAATCCCCAACGAAAAAGGGACATTATCCCTTCTTTTCTATCGAATCGGTCATAACCACTACCTACATTCCATGAAATTGTGCACCACAAATAAGAACTAATGAATAGACCTGCGATACCATAGAAAGACATCACGATCCCTTGTGGAAAAAAAAGGATTTGCTGAGACGGAAATACGGATATCAGATTTTTACCAAGATAACTGGAAGTTCCAACCACTAAGAATCCTAGTGAACCGAAAAAAAGAATACAGGCCCAGCAAAAATTACTTATTTTTCGAGACCCCGTTATAAGTTCTATCCATATATGTTCTGATCGCCAGTTCATACTATACTAGATCCAGTTGCATTCGATTGGAATTGAGAGAATAACCCAAATGGATTTGATTTGACTTTTATTGCTTGATCCCGAAGTAATTTTCATCAACTAACAGCATTCCGACAGGAACCATTAGGAATAATTGGTTAGATACATTGAGTTTCTATTTAAAATATTTTTCCAAAAAGATTTGCTGATCGTTTTGAATTTCATCATTTAATTGATTAAGCTATAACCGCATATACATGCATTAATGCCGTATCTTATACATCGGCATACATAACAAAAAAACTCTTACTTTTGTTTTCGGAAAGGCCAAATATCATATATCCTACCATATTACATTATTACATTAAAAGAAAGTATCTGTATGATGATCCAGTGTTGAAATAAATTGATGAGATTTCATCGTATTTAGACAATCTTATTTCTTTGGACATAAAGAAATAACGAAGCCATTGCAATTGCCGGAAAGACTAGGCCCACTAAAGGAACAAAAATAGAGGGAAAGTTCAAATCTATCATAGAATGGGTACCTCAATTTCATATTTGTACCTATTAGAAATTCTAATTATAAAGATATATTCTAATAAGTCTATCTATTAATTATTAATATTAATCTATTAAAACTAGTAAAAAATAAAAAAGGATTAGAAAGAATAGTAAGATAATATGAAGTATTTAATAATCAATAACAAATGTAGAACTCAATGAAGTATACTTATTCACGAATATGTATGAAAATACCTTTTAATAAATTGGATTCTTCTTCTCCCATCCTTATCTTCATCGTCTTTCTATCTTTACCTTTCAAAACAAAAAAGGTGTTTTGAAAGGTAAAGATAGAAAAGAGTTTCTTATGAGTTTCCGATTTTAACCAATCTTATCCAACAAAAAGGGATTCCTAGTGAAAAACCGGGGGTTCTTGCTAAAGAAAAAGAACTTCTATATTCTTATTATTTGTTATATTTGTTATTTGAATATTTCTACTTTCTTTATTTGAATTTGATTTGAGATTTCTTATTTCTTTTTCTTTAGTATTTTATTTTCCTTTTTTCGATCGATTTTTTTATCTCTTTTTCGTTGTTCTATATAGGAATAAATTATGAATAATGAATATGTCAAAAGAACGGAGAAAATCAGTTTTATTTCCCTAATTTCTCGGAAAGAGAAAGAAATTCTTTTTTATCTTGTCGATAGAGGGATGCTTATTCCTAATCAAGAAGAGAGATAGAATAAAAAAAGGATCCGGGTCAAAAAGTCATTATCCAAAACTTATGACTCTTACTACACTTATAACTGATGTCTCCAAAGAAAATACCATCTTCTTAGTCTTGTTTTTTTCATTATAATGAACTAAATGCGTATTCGCTACAAATAAAAATAACTGAAGCTAGTGTTATACTT